TTCCAACCAACAAGAATCCTAATGAACCTAAAAAAAGGATAACAGCCCAGCAGAAATTACTTGTTTTTCGAGCCCCCGTTATAGGTTCTATCCATATATGTTCTGATCGACAACTCATACTTGATCCAGTTGATTTTTTTGGAATTGAGAGAATACCCCAAATGAATTTGACTTTAGTCCTTTTGTTTCCGAAGTAACTCGCATCAACTAGCACTAGTTTGATGTGACCCTTTAGGAGTAATTCATTAAATTGGTTAGATCTAAACTAATAACATACCCCTCGTATGATCTCACTAAAGATAGCCACATACATATAGATAGACCAACTTTACAGTTCAGCTATCCGTCGATTCGGGTCTATTTGAAAATAGCTAGAATCCATTGATCCCTATAGCATTTTCTGGAGACATAAGAGTTTTTCGGCGGAAGCCGCTTATACCATATTTTGCTAAATAGATATCTGTGTTATGATACAAGCGTCAGTTTTGAAAAAAAAAAATAGATGAGATTTTGTGCCATCGGCTCTAAACAATCTTGTTTTTTTGAACATGAAGAAATAAAGAAGCTATTGCGATTGCCGGAAATACTAGGCCTACTAAAGGCACCAAAACAGAGGGAAAGTTAAAAGTTGTCATAGAATGGGTACCTCGATTTACTATTTGTACCTGTTATTATTATTTATATTTTATATTTATAATATAAAGATATCTTATTATATATAAAGATATCTTATTATAATTTGATAATTCTAAATTGGAATTATTATTATTACTTAATATCTATTAAGTATAAATCTAAGTATCTATCTAAGTGAGTATATAATGTAGTTTTTCATCTTTCTACATGAAAGATTTGAAAGGATATGGATGAGATATTATTTTCTTCATTTTTTGCTCTTGTCTTCGAATTTCATTTAGTAAGCAAAAAGTTTCTTAAAAATTAATTAGATTAAATTAATTAGATTATATTTATATTGAATATATTTTAGATTATATTTATATTGAATATATTGAAGGGTTTGTTAGAATCCCATCCAGCAGGGATTCTTAGTCAAAATAGGATTATCATAAGATATAGAAAAATAAAAAGATATAGAAAAATAAAAAATTATATATTTTATATATTTTCATTATATATGACGAGAAGAGTAGATTTTTTTGATTTGCCTAATTTCACGAAAATCAGAATTTCATCTTCTATCTTGTTAATAGAGGCTTCTTGATCAATAATCAGGAATATAGAAATAAGGGGCGGATTTTCTGTGACTTTTGACTCTTTATACAATTAGATCTTATGTCAACAAAGAAAACCCCCTTCGTCTAATTTTGACTTGGATTCCGATAAAGTAATTACTTGCTTGCTCAAAATAATTGAACTTAATGTTCTAATTTTTATTCAAAAGTGTGAAGTTGAAATAACTCACTCAGAACGCTTTTTAAAGGATTACGTGGTACGATTAGGTCGAATAAGCCCTTCTGGAATAAATACTCAGCCGCTTGTGAACCCTCGGGTACTGTTTTATTCAATGTTTGTTCAATTACTCTTTTACCCGCAAAGGCAATGTAGGCATTGGGTTCGGCAATAATGATATCCCCCAACATACCAAAACTAGCTGTCACCCCACCGGTAGTAGGAGATGTAAGGATTGGTACATAGAATAACTTTTTATTTGATTGATAATCATATAAAGCAGAAGATATTTTAGCCATTTGCATCAAGCTCAAACTTCCTTCTTGCATGCGTGCCCCTCCGGAAGCGCACACTATAATAAGAGGTAGAGCTTCTTTAGTAGCGTATTCAATCAAACGGGTAATTTTCTCCCCGACTACGGATCCCATACTACCCCCCATAAACTGAAAATCCATAACCCCAATTGCTACGGTAATACCGTTTAGTTGCCCTCTGCCTGTTTGAACAGCCTCGGTTAATCCTGTCTTTCTTTGATAAGAATCAATACGATTTTTATAAGGCTCCTCCTCCGAATGAAATCCAATGGGATCCAGAGAGACCATGTCTTCATCCATAGGCTCCCAAGTACCCGGATCGATCAAAAGTTCGATTCTATTTGAACTACTCATTTTGAAATGATATCGACATTGTTCACAAAGATGCATTTTTGATTTCAAAAATCTCTTATAATTTAATGCATAACAATTTTCGCATTGAATCCACAAATGCTCGTGTTCTTCAGTTGCACCCAGATTAGTAGAACTTTCTGGTATAGTACTCGTTCTGGTATCCTCGTTTTGACTACTATTTCCACTTTTACCACAAATGGAACTAGAAATGTAATTGTTACTGGAATTGTCACTAGCACTTACAATGTAACTATCAATACAGATTTGGGACTGAAGATAACTGTCAATGCAACTATTAATGTGATTATTCCAAGTATACTGAGTATCATCCATGTAACGATCGTGGTCGGGATTCTTACTCTTAGATCCATTTTTCAGATAACAAAAATTACGATAAAAAGAACTTTCTAGTTCACTACAAA